GTCATAATTAAATGGGTCAGGTCCACTTACTTTTTCTTTTGTTGATTTCGAATCTTTCCAATGGATTTGATTGGTATAATGCAAAATAGAGATCTTTGATGATTCAAGGGGCGTATTCATAATAATGAATATTTACCGACTTTCTAACTAGAACTACTATACTCTAACTCAGTATTCAGTATAATGATAACGTATTATTTTGTTAGTTCCTTTTTTATTTCAACTAAATAAAAAAAAGATCTCTATTTTCTGAATACTATGACTGGACTTTTATGAAAAAAAAAATTAAAGCCCCTTATCGGATTTGAACCGATGACTTACGCCTTACCATGGCGTTACTCTACCACTGAGTTAAAAGGGCTTATTTGATTTAATTCCCGAACGAATCACTATGTGGATAAAATTTCTATATGCACATATATTATATACATAAGTATATGCAGTAGACTCATGGTGGCTAGTGGCTGATTTTGGAATAATCAAATGGATTTGCCTAGCAAGTCTAGGCTAAAATGAATTGTTTCAAGACCGGCCTTAATTTTTTTTTTATTGAGATGATCCCTATCAAAACAAAATTGGCTTGATTGGTACATAACATACATGTACACTTACCAATTCGACATAAAAGAAATTTCAAGATATTTCATCGAATCATGTGATGAAGAGATTCTACTTGTCCCCTTGAACTAAAGTCTTAGAGAAAATTTTTGATAACTTCTTGATCCCGCTTACTAGATTTATTTTAGTAGATTTATATAGAGAATGTCGATTGATAATGAATATCAATGACGAATCCAACAATTCTGAAAAACGGAAAGATTCTTTGGATCTAATCATATCATTCCATTATCATTATATTGACAATTTCAAAAAACTGATCATACTATGATCATAGTATGAGGGCGGTTGGACAAGTCGGCCCCCATCGTCTAGTGGTTTAGGACATCTCTCTTTCAAGGAGGCAGCGGGGATTCGAATTCCCCTGGGGGTAGGGTACTGCGAAAGGAAGTTGATCATGGATTACCAATAAGCCTAAAATTGATTCTTCCTGGGTCGATGCCCGAGCGGTTAATGGGGACGGACTGTAAATTCGTTGGCAATACGTCTACGCTGGTTCAAATCCAGCTCGGCCCAATAATTCGCCAATCTACCATGAAATGGTCTAACCCCCTCTTGTCCTTCAGAAATACCCCATACGAAGATAAAAAAGAATCAAATTTTCTGCTAGATCCCTTATTTCCCTGGGATTGTAGTTCAATTGGTTAGAGCACCGCCCTGTCAAGGCGGAAGCTGCGGGTTCGAGCCCCGCCAGTCCCGACGGATCCAATATCCCATAAATACATCAATTCATTTTTTCCCTTTCTATGAACTATGAAAGGGTGTCGGGGGGCATACTTTCATTTCCAAAGCAAATAAGGGGTCGTTATTTCTTTTTTCTTTTCTATTTTTCCATTTCGCTTTTATTGTTTGTTTCGATTTGTAACTATGTGACTAATCGAAGTGGAAAGGCAATCTGATGATCCTTTATCAGATGATTGTACAAGGAAGACGCAAGGTAGGTTATAGAAAAAAACAAGGAAATGGATTCTAAATAAAGGAATTTTGGATTGATTGGGTCAGGAATCCAAATTTGGATTCGGTATGGATAAAAGAACTTCCTATGTTATACTATTCAAGTCTCGACGACGAATTGATTTGATAGATCAGATATTGTTATTCATGATATTGATCTGATTCAAGATCATCGAGAGGTAATTCATTCATTGAATTTACAGATGAAATATTTATCATCTCTAGGGGATTAAATCCCGAGTTATTGCGAAGTAAAAAAAACGATGAGATTATGGAAGTAAATATTCTTGCATTTATTGCTACTGCGCTATTCATTCTAGTTCCTACCGCTTTTCTACTTATCATTTACGTAAAAACAGTCAGTCAAAATGATTAATTCAATTGAATTTTCAAATTCATTTGAACGAAACTTTCCTTCTGAGTTCTTATCAAAAATTGACGAAGTCAAATGAAAAGGATTCCAATTTCGCGTCTTAACTTAAATGAAATGAGCGGACTATAATCGGCAGTATTCTAAGAGATAGATAGTATGTAAGAAAGAAATAGATGCATCTTTCTTTCTACCATACTATCTATCTTTTAGTCTATAAAGTTGTAATCTAGAATAAAGATAAAGGCTTAAGTTTTTATAGATCAATCTACAATATTCTCTTCATAGATGTATATTAATTCCATATCATATATTGTATGGAATTGACATAACACCCAATTTACTACATCGATTTGTTCCGATCAATCGGAAATCACTCTTATCTTAGGATTCTAATTCCTTTCCTTTTACTAATAAGGAAGAGAAAACCTCACCGATTTTTAATGCCCAAACCATGATATGAAATAAGTCGATAAAGCATAAATCGACTTTCTAAAATTAGAAACCAATCGGTAAATGCCCCATATGTGACTCGCTCAAGGTAAGATCTTATTATTGCATAGTCTCTCATTAGACAACCACTATCTCTATATCATTTCTCATAGAAAGTGCGTATACACTTAACAAAACGTCTTCTTCTTTGAACAATAAAGAGGGAAAGAAATAAAAAAAAGTCTAGTTTTTCTCAGTATCTATCTATAAAGATAGTAAGAGCTCATTCCATTGATTGAAATAGAAAATTTCGGAAGAATTTTAGGTTAGAAGAAATTTCCAATCATCGGAATCCCTTTCTTTTCGAAATACAAACACGGGAATCACTGAAATATCTCTTTGAGAGAAAGAGTATGATTCATATCATAGATAACTCCATTGGAGTCCAATGGGATTCGAAATTCAGAGATTTTGATTTTAAATAGTTCAAAATGCGTTGCAGAACGATCTATAAAACAATTGATACGATTCCTCAACTCAATTAGTAGTACTTCTAGAGCCCACTTCTTCCCCACACTACGAGTGAAAGGGAAAATGTAAAGACTACCATTAAAGCAGCCCAAGCGAGACTTACTATATCCATGTGAATTATGTCCCCTATCTCTATAAATACGAAGGAATTTTTCCATTATTCCTCCCTAATAATAGTGGAATCCATGGCGCAGAGTCAAAAAGGGATTCTGACCGAACACTATCGAGAAACCAATCCAATAAATCGATTATGATTTCGAATCGGGAAAGATTAAACACAAGCAAAATACGTAGTAAGATCCGAAGGGAATGGGAACATGTAGGAATAAGAATAATAAGGCCTATTCTTTTTTTGTTTTGTTGACCTTAGTAAGTAAAAACAGACAAGGGAGAAATTACGAAAAACCAGAAATCTCTATCTATTACAGACCTCTATTTCCCCATTTGATCCGTTACCCCTCTTCCCCATTATCGCTCTGAAAGAGGGGCCTTGTCTAGGGGTTGCCGCAAAGAAATTCTTTCTGTTTGCCCCTTTTTCTATAAAAGTCAATTATCAATCCAATCTAATATTGGTTGGATACCTGAGCACTCGGAGATTCTCGCGAGTCCGTCGTATATTGCACCTCCTTCCAAAACTCTTAATTGAATCAGATTTCCTATTCAGGCTCTACAATCTGATTCAAGATCCAGTCATTAGACACTCCCTTAGTAATAGAAGGGAATCATGAAGTCTTGATAGACCCTCTACCAGTAGATTCGAATATTTCCTTGAATCCTAGATGCGAACGAGCATTCACACTCTTTTTGTTTAGAAAACCCTCAGACCACATGCTTAGAATCAACAAAGCATTAACAGTCTGTTTCCTCTGCTTCTAACGGGGAAGAATTCTGCGAGTTCTATAAGCGGAACCGAAGAGAAGAAGAGATTTCGAGTTTTTTTGTTGATCAGGCGACACCCGGATTTGAACTGGGGAAAAAGGATTTGCAGTCCCCCGCCTTACCACTCGGCCATGCCGCCAAAATAATACAAAATAGATGAAAATTTTCCCAGATTGCTGAAGTTTTATTGTACTTGGATTTTGACTCCTGTTTTCCTTAATCCTTTTCCTAAAAGAAACACCTTTTTTGGATTTTATCCATCCCTTCGATTGATTGTATAGTATTGGAAAATCCACAATGCTAAAAACATTCTCTGGCTTTTCTATTGAGAAATCAAATGTGGATTTTCAGCCGACAAACTTGAACCATTAACTATTGACTGCTTAGTTCGAATTAATGACGATTCTGGGATTTGAATCGCAAATTGTGTTTTCCTAATGACATAAGAAAATACAAATTGAGACAGAACTAATCAGTATTTATTTTTTCAATCAAAAAATCCTTCTCAATTTCAATTATAACAAAACATATCAGTATATGTAAACCCCAGAACATAAATTGTTACACAGATATCTATTATTTAGATATATTGTCTATAGGTAATTATCATAAAATTATCCTACTTCACTTCAATTTTGCATTAAATAGAAATTCTCTTTTGATAGAACACGACCCGGACTGTCCCGAATAGAACCAGCAATAAAAGAGAAGTCGGATATTATAGCTATCCGCATACGTGTTTAATAAGTGCAACCCTTCTTATACACTTCAAATCATATTCTATTCAAAAATCAGTAAAGTAAAGTAGAAATATTTCTCTTCTCTGCGAATCGTTTTTTTTTGAATAACGAAATCTCTAACATAAAGACGGTTAAGTGCTAAAAAAATGGATCCTATGTTGTTTCTGATTTTTCTGTCTTTGTATTTATCTCCCAAATACCGAATCCTTTTATTTTTCTCAAATTCGAATATGTAATATCATAATAATGGTATAATTGAAATCCTTTTTGTTTTGCTATTATATACAAAACCTTATGACTTTAACTTTAATAAGTCTAAGTGACAGAATTCTGTTTCTAGGACTGTTTTATCAATTCCTTTCCATTTTGATCTGTTGCAACTTCCAATTTAAGTAGAAAATTCTCTTTATTCCTCCGTTCAAACGTAGTTCATACATTTCATTCCAAATATGGAGTTGGATAAAATTTCATGTGAT